CCTTGCTCATTATCAGACAATCACTTATTCACAAACCTCGTGTGGGGCTAATAGTTTTCATTCCCCATCTCCTCATGGAAAACCCTTTTCGCTCCGCTTAGCCCTATCCCCTTCTAGAGGTATTTTAGTGATAGGTTCTATAGGAACTGGACGATCCTGTTTGGTCAAATACCTAGCGACAAACTCCTATGTTCCTTTCATTACGGTATTTCCGAACAAGTTCCTGGATGACAAGCCTAAAGGTTATCTTATTGATGATATCGATATTGATGATAGTGACGATATCGATATTGATGATAGTGACGATATTGATGATAGTGATGATGACCTTGATATTGATACGGAGCTGCTAACTATGTATATGACGCCGAAAATAGACCGATTTGATATCACCCTTCAATTCGAATTAGCAAAAGCAATGTCTCCTTGCATAATATGGATTCCAAACATTCATGATCTGCATGTGAATGAGTCGAATTACTTATCCCTCGGTCTATTAGAGAACTATCTCTCCAGGGATTGTGAAAGATGTTCCACTGGAAAGATTCTTGTTATTGCTTCGACTCATATTCCCCAAAAAGTGGATCCCGCTCTAATAGCTCCGAATAAATTAAATACATGCATTAAGATACGAAGGCTTCTTCTTCCACAACAACGAAAGCACTTTTTCATTCTTTCATATACTAGGGGATTTCACTTGGAAAAGAAGATGTTCCATACTAACGGATTCGGGTCCATAACCATGGGTTCCAATGCGCGAGATCTTGTAGCACTTATCAATGAGGCCCTATCAATTAGTATTACACAGAAGAAATCCATTATAGAAACTAATACAATTAGATCAGCTCTTCATAGAAAAACTTGGGATTTTCGATCCCAGATAAGATCGGTTCAGGATCATGGGATCCTCTTCTATCAGATAGGAAGGGCTGTTACACAAAATGTACTTCTAAGTAATTGCCCCATAGATCCTATATCTATCTATATGAAGAAGAAATCATGTAAGGGAGGGGATTCTTATTTGTACAAATGGTACTTCGAACTTGGAACGAGCATGAAGAAATTCACGATACTTCTTTATCTTTTGAGTTGTTCTGCCGGATCGGTCGCTCAAGATCTTTGGTCTTCATCCAGACACGATGAAAAAGATTGGATCACTTCTTATGGATTCGTTGAGAATGATTCTGATCTAGTTCATGGCCTATTACTATTATTACTATTAGAAGTAGAGGGCGCTCTGGCGGGATCCTCACGGACAGAAAAATATTGCAGTCAGTTTGATAATAATCGAGTGACATTACTTCTTCGGTCCGAACCAAGGAATCAGTTAGATATGATGCAAAATGGATCTTGTTCTATCGTTGATCAGAGATTTCTATATGAAAAATACGAATCGGAGTTTGAAGAAGGGGAAGGGGCCCTTGATCCGCAACAGATAGAGGAGGATTTCTTCAATCACATAGTTTGGGCTCCTAGAATATGGCGCCCTTGTGGCAATCTATTTGATTGTATCGAAAGGCCCACGGAATTGGGATTTCCCTATTGGACTGGGTCATTTCGGGGCAAATGGATCATTTATCATAAAGAGGATGAGCTTCAAGAGAATGATTCGGAGTTCTTGCAGAGTGGAACCATGCAGTACCAGACACGAGATAGATCTTCCAAAGAACAAGGCTTTTTTCGAACAAGCCAATTCATTTGGGACCCTGCGGATCCATTCTTTTCCCTATTCAAAGATCAGCCCTCTGTCTCTGTGTTTTCACGTCGAGAATTCTTTGCAGATGAAGAGATGTCAAAGGGGCTTATTGCTTCCCAAACAAATCCTCCTACATCTATATATAAACGCTGGTTCATCAAGAATACGCAAGAAAAGCACTTCGAATTGTTGATTCATCGCCAGAGATGGTTTAGAACCAATAGTTCATTATCTAATGGATCTTTCCGTTCTAATACTCTATCCGAGAGTTATCAGTATTTATCAAATCTGTTCCTATCTAACGGAACGCTATTGGATCAAATGACAAAGACATTGTTGAGAAAGAGATGGCTTTTCCCGGATGAAATGAAACATTTGATTCATGTAACAGGAGAAAGATTCCCCATTCCTTAGCCGTAAAGATATGTGCCCATGAAAAGGGGATGAAGTGGAACAGAATTGGCCGGATGGTAGAGTCGTGGAAACACTTGTTTCTTCCATCTTTTTGGCCTTAGCTCCATGGAACAATATGCTACTGCTGAAACATGGAAGAATTGAAATCTTAGATCACTATGTGTGGATGATATGAACTGCCTAAACAAGAATTCTTGAACGGCGAAAGAGCCTATTACTCGCTACATCAAACAATTTCTACTAATGAAACCATGTAAATCCATCGGAAAATACGCATGTCCGCTGAAATGGTTGTTGCTATCTGCTCCAATAACGAATCATTGGTTTCATTGAATAACTAAAGAAGATAGATAGACCTTTCTCTTCGTCTCAGGTCGATGGATCTCCTCA